GAAGGCACGGGTTCGATTCCCGTCGCTCGCCAGCTTAATTTAGTAAGTTACTATGATAAAAAATTCAGTCTAATTGATTACTTAACTACTTATATTAAATTAAGTAGTTGTTAGTCTAGTACCGTATCTCTTCCTATCTTATCCTTTGCACTTGACTCAAAAAAAAAGAGTGCTTCGGGTGCAAAAATCGAATTTGCCAAGAGGGTGCCCTAAATCGGGGATTCACCGAGACAAACAAGAAAAAATTGCTTTTAAAGGGGAATAGACTGTGCCTTTCTTTTATTTTTTATTTTTTTTTCTGCCTGCTGAATAAAAAAAGGGTTGGATATAGCCCTCTACCATATCTATACAAATAGAATAGTCCATTTATTTATATGGACTGCTAAGTGCGGAGACGGGAATCGAACCCGTGACCTCAAGGTTATGAGCCTCGTGAGCTACCAAACTGCTCTACTCCGCTCTGTAGGGCCAAAAACTGGTGGACGAAAAAGGTTGAATACAAGTCTCTACCATGTCTAGACAAATAGAATAGTCTTTTTATACAGAATGGAGCGGGTAGCGGGAATCGAACCCGCATCGTTAGCTTGGAAGGCTAGGGGTTATAGTCGACGTTGGTTGATTATTTTTAACGTCTCTAATTCAAAACCGAACATGAAATTTTTATTTCATTCGGCTCCTTTATGGCTATTCTCACCACTTAACATCTATGTTAGCTTTTCTGTCTGAATGGAACCAAAGCTCTCTGCTTTCTAGATGATCCCTATAGAGTAGGAGATAGAAATTCTCCTAAATATCTATCTAATCTACTTACTTCGTTCCCTAATTTCATTCAAGAGATCCTGAGGAAAAGAGTTGGGTTTCCACCGAGCTAAAACAATATCCTGATGGTTCTAGTAAACCAAAACTATCGTTTTTTAGCTATTGGGCTTCCATTTCTTTTTTAACTAAAAGAAGATTTAGTTACGATTGGAAATAAACTTTTTTTGTATCTTCATCCATAGATCCTTTACTCATATTTATTCAATTGGAATACTTAATCCAATGCAAAATTGTGCTTCGCGCCTCTGTACTCATAATCCAATTTGTATTTTGCATGCAAATTTCATTAATCTTTGGATACTAATCGCGAAAATGTATATTCTTCCTCAATATGCTATTGAGAGGAAAAGGATTAAACCCTTTATAAGAACTAAAGTTTTTATCGGAATATGAATATAAAAAAACTTAAGGATGCCTTAAGTATATCATTTCAAATTCAGTTATTAATAGAACGAATCGCACTTTTACCACTAAACTATACCCGCTACATGTAGATTATGATACCAACACTACCCTTTGTCAAGGGTAGCCATTCGAGGAGGAGGCTAATCCCACCTACGGAGAAAAATGAAATGAGCAGTTGGTACTTTAATCGCAGGCCTTTAATTTAGGATTTAGATGGCCACTCTCTAGTCTGTAAAAGAAATCTCTTCTTACCATGCCACTAGCGTATGAACCAAATGTATGCATTTCGATTAGGATCGTATTCTTCATATTCTATAGTTTGATTATTCCTACAATATACACTAAGAGATATAGGCGACAGTACCTGTCAATCCCTTTCTTCCTTTTCTTTTTTGTTAGACAGGCTGTAGAATAATTTTTCTACTCTGCAGTATAAATTCGATTGCCCACTTTTTAGAATAAAATTGTTGATAAAACTCCAATATAGTTTGTTCAAAATAGACCTTTTGGATAATATTCAAGTACTATTTCCAAAGGGTACCCGTTGAAAATTGCTGCAACAAATCCGTCAAAAATGGAAAAATTGAAAAGTTTTGAACTTTAAGGTTATTCCAAGGAATGCCTGTGAAAAATTGTTTCAATCTCGCACCAAAACAGATAAGATGAAAATTAATACAATACCCAGCCATATTGGTATATGAAGAAGACGAATTCCTTTATAGCCCCCAATTAGAATTAAGAGAAATAAAACATAAATATAAATGGAGAAAGTTCTCATTATAAGATCAGCCAATAGAAGAAAAAAGTCCTAATTCTGCAGAGCATTCTGAACACGTGAAAAGTGAATAGGCTAAAGATAAAAAAGAATAGGCTAAAGATAAAAAAACAAAGCCTACCATTTTTTTAACAGCAGTTCTTATTGCCCCTTTGGCCTTTTTGAACCTCACCATGAATAAACTTCTATATCTCAATATACAAAAAAATCTCTACATATATATATCTATATATACATATATTATGTACATTAATATATACATAATTATAAACTTTTGATATTTTGTACATTATGCAGTAGATCTATAATGGTAAATATAAAGTGGCTAATTTTTGAATAAAAGCCCTTTTAACTCAGTGGTAGAGTAATGCCATGGTAAGGCATAAGTCATCGGTTCAAATCCGATAAAGGGCTTTTCCCTAGTGGTAGAGTAATGCCACGGAAAGACCGAAGTCATCGGTTCGAATCCGATAGAGTACTTTTCTACTAAATTCATTCACTTTTTTTCTTTTTTTTTTTGAAAATGTCTCTGTTTTTTATTGAATTTTATGACTTCGTTTAGTATGAGATGCCCATATTTTTTGTCTGAACACTAAACGAAGCACAGAGTTTAAATTTCAAAAAATAAATGAAATTGGACTCTTTTTCCTGTTATAGCAATCAAATCAATATTTGTACTGAACTAATCTAGAATCCTTTTTATTAATCCATTCTTATTCTATATCCTTTAAAGGAATTTCCCTAAAAAGCAGGGGATGATCCGTGAATTAACCTAACCATCAACTAAAAAAAAAATCCTATGAAAGCATAACAGAAAAGTAGGAAAGACTCTTTGCTTTGATCTATTTATACTCTTCGATTTGAGTATATTGACAATTCCAAAAAACTGCTCATACTATCATTATAGTATAATGACGAGTGGTTCTATATAGCACTATCGTCTAGTGATGCCCCTATCGTCTAGTGGTTCAGGACATCTCTCTTTCAAGGAGGCAGCGGGGATTCGACTTCCCCTGGGGGTAGGGAGTATTATAAAAAGAGGATAATCATAGATTATCAAAAACCCTAGAATAAATTCTTCCTGGGTCGATGCCCGAGTGGTTAATGGGGACGGACTGTAAATTCGTTGACGATATGTCTACGCTGGTTCAAATCCAGCTCGGCCCAAAAATCTAGGGCTTCGTGAATATGAACGAAATCCTTTTTTTTCTTCCATAAAAAAAATATCTGATCCATAGAAATAAAGGATAAAGAGAAAAAAGGGGAAAATTTATTTCTAAGCCATATCTCTCTGATTGTTTTCTTACAAAGAAAACAGTTTTTCTTATGGATTATCAGTTGTTTTTAGGGATAAAAAATCGCGGCATACTAGTTATGCCACTCTCACTATACCCACATATACTATGTGGGTGTAGTAGTATATGATTCATCTATTTCTTAGAGTACGACAGACAAATCTTCTTAGAGTTGTATTTAAGAATAGGTATGCCATACACCTCGCAGGGATTGTAGTTCAATTGGTTAGAGCACCGCCCTGTCAAGGCGGAAGCTGCGGGTTCGAGCCCCGTCAGTCCCGAACTAGGGTTCAATGAATGGAAAAATTCATCTTTCCTTTTTTTTTCATCAAGAATTTCCCTGAAAAGGGGGGGCAGAAGGCAAGATCAAATATCTATGGAGAACCCTTACTTTACTTTTTTTATTTCGCAGCTCTCAATAAAAAGAGAGCTGTATAGGAATCCTTTTTTAACTACTTCCGGTTGATAAGGAAAGACATACATATCATATGTGGATTAGTATAATTTAGGATATTACTCTATTTTTATGATATGATGATACCATCCTCATCTTAACTTCCTATTTGAGTCTTATCCTAAGGAGTAGAGTTACGGTATTTTACCGGAATCCAATCCATACACAAATTGGATTCGTTTATTGTTAGAGAATGAATTTAATATAATTATTTTAGGGGTTAAACCACACTACTTCCATTTCCATTTTGTAGTTCCAACTTGGTTTGTGTATGTTCAATGAATTCTTGGAAAGAGTCTACTTCATTCTCAATCCATTTGTCGACTCCTTTTTTTATGAATCTGTTCTCATCTTTAGACCCAAAAAGCAGATATTGACAGTAACCTAATAAAAAAAAACCAAGCAAACGCTCTTTTTCCGAAATTAAGATATAGGATCCTTTTTATTTAAGATCCTCTTTTCTTCATCTCATTTCTACTTCTACTGCTTATTTGAATGTCTATGTGACCCATAGAAAGTCGGTTCTATAATACATACATACATAATTGTATGTATAACTATAAGAAAAAGGAAGGGAAATTGGATAAGAAAGATTCTTTTCTATACATATATATATATAGAAAAGCAAAAGTCGAAAAGGATGAAAAATAGAGGGGTTCCGAATCCAATCAAAAAACCTATTTTGGTCTTAGTATGGATAAGGGATCTTCCTATGTTATATTATTCCACTATCAACCATGAATTGATTTGATAGATCCTATATTCATAATATTGAATTGATTCAGTATTATCAGAATGCAAGTCCTCCCCTTGAATTTACAGGGATACCCCCCTTTCCTCCCCATGGGATTACATCCCGAGTTATTGTGAAAAAAAAAAATAAAGAGGTTATGGAAGTAAATATTCTCGCATTTATTGCTACTGCATTGTTCATTCTAGTTCCTACTGCCTTTTTACTTATTATTTATGTAAAAACAGCCAGCCAAAACGATTAATTGGAATTCCAATTAATCATTGAAGAAATGAAAAAGGGATTAAAGAAAATAAAAATCCAAGTCTTAAATGAAAGCATCTGGTTGGAATCCTAAAGTGTCGTAGAAAGAACTACATATAGTTTTTTCTACGACACTTTAGATTCTTTCTATTATATTATCTTGAATCTACATAGAATAGATTAGTAGATTGAAATAGTAATCTAATTCAACTTCTTTTTTCACTCCATCCACTTAATTTCAAGCAAGTCAAAATCAAAAAAATCGAAGACAATTCTTCATTGAAAGAATCCATGAAGAGGGAGAAAAATAATACGAGAATAGACTATAATAAAAGAAAAAAAGTGAAAAAAACTGCGAATCTTTCATACTTAAAAATGACGCGAGATCCTTCAAAAAAAAAAAAGAACAAAAAAAAATTCTAAGAATAAGAAAGGAGTATAAATAGAAAATGTGCGATATGCTGTGAATAGCTTCGTGTAAGAAAGTCTAATTTTCTTATGGAAAGAACTTTATTTTTATTCATCACTTCTAGTAGAAATTCTTAATTACTATAATCGCTCTTTCTATTCTATTTCTTTCTATTTGCTATTTATTCTATTTCTATTATAGTAGAATGAAACATAGTAGAATAGAAGAACTCTTTCTTAAAAGAGTTTGAAACAAAACTAAAGAAAGAGAGAAAAAATAAAGTTTGGCAAAATGATTAATACAAAATTAAATGATCAATTAAAGAAAAGAGTTGATACTACAATTCGACTACTCAATCAATTAGTAGTATCCCTAGAGTCCACTTCTCCCCCATACTACTAGCGAAAGAGAAAATGTAAAGACTACCATTAAAGCAGCCCAAGCGAGACTTACTATATCCATGTAAATTATGTCTCCTATTTTTATGAAGGAATTATTCTACTATTGATCAATAATCATAGTGGAATTAAGGGTACAGAGTCAAAATTGTGCTCTAAGACTATGGATGAATCAGTTAAAGGACTTTACTCCTATCAAATTCTTATATGATTTCTGGTAGAATTGGAGAGTATTAAGTATAAATATGATACATATACCTTTTCCTTAAAAAAGAAAGAGTGTGGGAATGTCTTGAATAGAAGACGCGGGAATAGAGAGATTTTTTCTTCCTTTTGTTACCTTTTTTATAAGCAAAGGACGTCAGAATATACCATAAAATTAGAATAGATAAATATTTATTGGATACCTACTTTACCCATGCTTATTTTTGACCTAACCCCTACTGCCCCAGTTTCTCTCTTTCTATGAAAGAGTGAGGAGACCTTATCCACTCCACAACTCCAAAATTGAGTTTTGACCAGCCTATTCAATCTGATTCTCGATAGAATGAGTAGCCTTTACTTTAGTGTATGTAGGTAGTATAAGATGTACGAAGTATATGTAGTAAGATGTATGATAAATAAAATAAAATGTATGATAATTAGGAAGTCTTGATATCTGTTCGCAAAGTTCCTTCTTCAATCTTAGATTGAAAAAAGATGCCCCTTAGGGACCTTTGGATACGAAGGTTTCTGACACCTTAGCCCCATAGTTTTAAATTCCCGAATCAATTCAAATTAATAAAAGAATAAGGAAACGCTACCTCATCTCTGTTGGTAGCTGGCCACTGCCGCCAAAACAAAGCCTCGTTTGAGGATAGAACTATGGTATGGATTCTCAAAATCCAGTATCGCCAGACCTAGTTACTCTCTTGCCCCAACTTATGAGGGTACGAAATTTTTGAGTTTGATTAGTACTATAACCCTAAGTATTTTATTGATCAGGCGGCACCCAGATTTGAACTGGGGATAAAGGATTTGCAGTCCCCTGCCTTACCACTTGGCCATGCCGCCAAAAAATCCGATCTAAAATCGAAAAAAGAACAAGTATTCATCCATATTTTCGTACTAAAACCCCTTTTCTTTCTATTCTATTGAAATGGCAAAGAAGCAAAAGTGGATTTCCAGTCACAGACTGCAAAATTCAGAACAAATTGGAACCATTAACTTAACTAGAATTTTTTTTGAATTGCAGTAGTAAACGACTCTTAAATCGGTATTCTCCCTTTTAATGGCATAATAAAATAGAATAAAAATTTACCTAATCTGTATATTAGGTAAACTCCAGGTCCGAACAGCATTATTATCTACGGATCCCCCTTATGTACATATCCCTATGGGGAATCATGCTTTAATTTTGCATTGCATTAAATATCTTGAATAAAAAGAGGAAATTTGCTCTAATATAGATTATGGCCTGGCCTTCTTTTCTTGGCCCACACAAGTGAAATTACGATAAAAGAAAGGATATGTGAATAGGTGGATAACTAGATTAGCAAGTACTTAAAAAAAGTAAGTACTTTATTTTAGGATTCTACAACGAAATCCTTTATTTTTCAGCAATTCTATTACTACAAAACAAAAAATAACCTTCAATTTCTTTTTGAAAATAAAACTAAGCGTACCATTCTAAATTCTAAATCGAACTAAAGTCAAACTTTCTAGTGCTTATAAATTATTATGGCTTTATTTCTTTCATAGAAAGGAGATAAAACGAGAAATCTTTGCTATCCAATCTGATTAGAATATCATAAAGTTTAAGTGGCAGAATTTTTTCTAGGACTTTTTTATCAATTCATTTTAATTCCATTTCTACCTCCGCCAAAGTCAAACTTTCGTCAAAATTCTCTTTATTCATATGTATGAAATACATATATGAAATACGTATGTGGAGTTCCCTAGAATTTCATGTGATTCAGTAAACAGAATATGGATTCCATGATTGCTAGATTGATCCGTAGGGATTGATAAAGAGTGAGCTGATAATGGAATTTTTCTTCGATAAATAGGAAACTTAAGATTAAGATGCTCCGGAATGGAAATGAGGGAATGTCCACAATACCCGGATTTAGTCAGATCCAATTCGAGGGATTTTGTAGGTTCATTAATCAAGGCTTGGCAGAAGAACTTGAGAAGTTTCCAACAATTAAAGATCCAGATCACGAAATTGCATTTCAATTATTTGCGAAAGGATATCAATTGCTAGAACCCTCAATAAAAGAAAGGGATGCTGTGTATGAATCACTCACTTATTCTTCTGAATTATACGTATCTGCGAGATTAATTTTTGGTTTCGATGTGCAAAAGCAAACTATTTCGATTGGAAACATTCCTATAATGAATTCCTTAGGAACCTTTATAATAAATGGAATATACCGAATTGTAATCAATCAAATATTGCTAAGTCCTGGTATTTACTACCGCTCGGAATTAGACCATAAGGGAATTTCTATATACACCGGGACTATAATATCAGATTGGGGAGGAAGATCGGAATTAGCAATTGATAAAAAAGAAAGGATATGGGCTCGTGTGAGTAGAAAACAAAAGATATCTATTTTAGTTCTATCATCAGCTATGGGTTCGAATCTAAGAGAAATTTTAGATAATGTTTCCTACCCTGAAATTTTCTTGTCTTTCCCTAATGCTAAGGAGAAAAAGAGGATTGAGTCAAAAGAAAAAGCTATTTTGGAGTTTTATCAACAATTTGCTTGTGTAGGCGGGGACCTGGTATTTTCAGAGTCCTTATGTGAGGAATTACAAAAGAAATTTTTTCAACAAAAATGTGAATTAGGAAGAGTTGGTCGACGAAATATGAATCGGAGACTGAATCTTAATATACCTCAGAACAATACATTCTTGTTACCACGAGATGTATTGGCCGCTACGGATCATTTGATTGGAATGAAATTTGGAACGGGTATACTTGACGATGACGATATGAATCACTTGAAAAATAAACGTATTCGTTCGGTTGCGGATCTGTTACAAGACCAATTCGGACTGGCTCTTGGCCGTTTACAACATGCGGTTCAAAAAACTATCCGTAGAGTATTCATACGTCAATCGAAACCGACTCCACAAACTTTGGTAACTCCAACTTCAACTTCGATTTTATTAATAACTACTTATGAGACCTTTTTTGGCACATACCCCTTATCTCAAGTTTTTGACCAAACCAATCCATTGACACAAACGGTTCATGGGCGAAAAGTGAGTTGTTTGGGTCCTGGAGGATTGACGGGGAGAACTGCAAGTTTTCGGAGCCGAGATATTCATCCGAGTCACTATGGGCGTATTTGTCCAATTGACACGTCCGAAGGCATCAATGTTGGACTTACTGGATCCTTAGCTATTCATGCGAGAATTGATCACTGGTGGGGATCTATAGAGAGTCCATTTTATGAAATATCTGAGAAAGCAAAAGAAAAAAAAGAGAGACAGGTGGTTTATTTATCACCAAATAGAGATGAATATTATATGATAGCAGCAGGAAATTCTTTGTCCTTGAATCAGGGTATTCAGGAAGAACAGGTTGTTCCAGCTAGATACCGTCAAGAATTCCTGACTATTGCATGGGAACAGATTCATGTTAGAAGTATTTTTCCTTTCCAATATTTTTCTATTGGAGGTTCTCTCATTCCTTTTATTGAGCATAATGATGCAAATCGGGCTTTAATGAGTTCTAATATGCAGCGCCAAGCAGTTCCACTTTCTCGGTCCGAGAAGTGCATTGTTGGAACTGGATTGGAACGCCAAACAGCTCTAGATTCGAGGGTTTCCATTATAGCCGAACGCGAGGGAAAGATCATTTCTAGTGATAGTCACAAGATCCTTTTATCAAGTAGTGGGAAGACTATAAGTATTCCTTTAGTTGCCCATCGGCGCTCTAACAAAAATACTTGTATACACCAAAAACCTCGAGTTCCGCGGGGTAAATCCATTAAAAAAGGGCAAATTTTAGCGGAGGGAGCAGCTACAGTTGGTGGGGAACTTGCTTTAGGAAAAAACGTTTTAGTAGCTTATATGCCGTGGGAGGGTTACAATTTTGAAGACGCAGTACTAATTAGCGAACGTTTGGTATATGAGGATATTTATACTTCTTTTCACATCCGAAAATATGAAATTCAGACGGATACGACAAGCCAAGGCTCCGCTGAAAAAATCACTAAAGAAATACCACATCTAGAAGAACATTTACTCCGCAATTTGGACAGAAATGGAGTTGTGAGGTTGGGATCCTGGGTAGAAACAGGCGATATTTTAGTAGGTAAATTAACGCCTCAGATAGCGAGCGAATCCTCGTATATCGCGGAAGCTGGATTATTACGGGCCATTTTTGGTCTTGAGGTATCCACTTCAAAAGAAACTTCTCTCAAACTACCTATAGGTGGAAGAGGGCGCGTTATCGATGTGAAATGGATCCAGAGGGACCCCCTCGACATAATGGTTCGTGTATATATTTTACAGAAACGTGAAATCAAAGTTGGGGATAAAGTAGCAGGAAGACACGGGAATAAGGGGATCATTTCCAAAATTTTGCCTAGGCAAGATATGCCCTATTTGCAAGATGGAACACCTGTTGATATGGTCTTCAATCCCCTAGGAGTACCCTCACGAATGAATGTGGGACAAATATTTGAAAGCTCGCTCGGATTAGCAGGGGATCTGCTAAAGAAACATTATAGAATAGCACCCTTTGATGAGAGATATGAGCAAGAGGCTTCAAGAAAACTTGTGTTTTCGGAATTATACGAAGCCAGTAAACAAACAAAAAATCCATGGGTATTTGAACCCGAGTACCCAGGAAAAAGCAGAATATTTGATGGAAGAACAGGAGATCCCTTCGAACAACCTGTTCTAATAGGGAAGTCCTATATTTTAAAATTAATTCATCAAGTTGATGAGAAAATACATGGACGTTCTACTGGGCCCTACTCACTTGTTACCCAACAACCCGTTAGAGGAAGAGCCAAACAAGGGGGACAACGAGTAGGAGAAATGGAAGTTTGGGCTTTAGAAGGATTTGGTGTTGCTCATATTTTACAAGAGATACTTACTTATAAATCTGATCATCTTATAGCTCGCCAAGAAATACTTAATGCTACGATCTGGGGAAAAAGAGTGCCTAATCACGAGGATCCTCCAGAATCTTTTCGAGTGCTCGTTCGAGAACTACGATCTTTGGCTCTAGAACTGAACCATTTCCTTGTATCTGAGAAGAACTTTCAGGTTAATAGAGAGGATGTTTGATCAGAATAAATATAAATTCTTTTCTTATTTCTATTTTATGATTGACCAATATAAACATAAACAACTTCAAATTGGACTCGTTTCCCCTCAACAAATAAAGGCTTGGGCTAACAAAATCCTACCTAATGGGGAAGTCGTTGGCGAAGTCACAAGGCCCTCCACTTTTCATTATAAAACCGATAAACCAGAAAAAGATGGATTATTTTGCGAAAGAATCTTTGGACCCATAAAAAGCGGAATTTGTGCTTGTGGAAATTCTCGAGCGAGCGTAGCTGAAAACGAAGACGAAAGATTTTGTCAAAAATGCGGGGTAGAATTTGTGGATTCTCGGATACGAAGATATCAAATGGGATACATCAAACTCGCATGTCCAGTGACTCATGTGTGGTATTTGAAAGGTCTTCCTAGTTATATCGCAAATCTTTTAGATAAACCACTTAAGAAATTGGAAGGCCTAGTATACGGCGATTTCTCTTTTGCTAGGCCCAGCGCTAAAAAACCTACTTTCTTACGATTACGGGGTTTGTTCGAAGATGAAATTTCATCCTGTAACCACAGCATTTCTCCCTTTTTTTCTACCCCAGGCTTTGCAACATTTCGAAATCGGGAAATTGCGACAGGAGCAGGTGCTATTAGAGAACAATTAGCGGATTTGGATTTGCGAATTATTATAGAGAATTCCTTGGTTGAATGGAAGGAATTAGAAGACGAGGGGTATAGTGGAGATGAATGGGAAGATAGAAAAAGACGAATAAGAAAAGTTTTTTTAATTAGACGAATGCAATTGGCGAAACATTTTATTCAAACAAATGTAGAACCAGAATGGATGGTTTTGTGCTTATTACCGGTTCTTCCTCCCGAATTGAGACCCATTGTTTATAGGTCTGGGGATAAAGTAGTGACTTCGGATATTAATGAACTTTATAAGAGAGTTATCCGTCGGAACAACAACCTTGCCTATCTATTAAAAAGAAGTGAATTAGCGCCAGCAGATTTAGTAATGTGCCAGGAAAAATTGGTACAAGAAGCCGTGGATACACTTCTTGATAGTGGGTCGCGCGGGCAACCGACGAGGGATGGTCACAATAAAGTATACAAGTCACTTTCAGATGTAATTGAGGGTAAAGAGGGGAGGTTTCGCGAGACTCTGCTTGGGAAACGGGTTGATTACTCGGGGCGTTCTGTCATTGTTGTGGGTCCTTCGCTTTCATTACATCAATGTGGATTACCCCTAGAGATAGCAATAAAGCTTTTTCAGCTATTTGTAATTCGCGATTTAATCACGAAACGTGCTACTTCTAATGTCAGGATTGCTAAAAGGAAAATTTGGGAAAAGGAACCCATTGTATGGGAAATACTTCAAGAAGTTATGCGGGGACATCCTGTACTGTTGAACAGAGCACCTACCCTGCATAGATTAGGCATACAGGCCTTCCAACCCACTTTAGTAGAGGGGCGTACTATTTGTTTACATCCATTAGTGTGTAAGGGTTTCAATGCGGACTTTGATGGGGATCAAATGGCTGTTCATCTACCTTTATCCTTGGAAGCTCAAGCAGAAGCCCGTTTACTTATGTTTTCTCATATGAATCTTCTGTCTCCCGCTATTGGAGATCCTATTTGCGTGCCAACCCAAGACATGCTTATCGGGCTTTATGTATTAACGATTGGAAATCGTCGAGGTATTTGTGCAAATAGATATAATAGTTGCGGAAACTATCCAAATAAAAAAGTAAATTACAATAATAATAATTATACGAAAGATAAAGAACCCTATGTTTCTAGCTCCTATGATGCACTGGGAGCTTATAGACAGAAACGAATCGGTTTAAACAGTCCCTTGTGGCTCCGATGGAAACTAGATCAACGCGTCATTGGATCAAGAGAAGTTCCGATTGAAGTTCAATATGAATCTTTTGGGACTTATCATGAGATTTATGCCCATTATCTAATAGTCGGAAATAGAAAAAAAGAAACCCGTTCTATATACATTCGAACCACTCTTGGTCATATTTCTTTTTATAGAGAAATAGAGGAAGCCATACAAGGATTTAGTCGCGCCTATTCATACACTATCTAAATCTAAACAAGGAAGTTAGATTCGGCGATGCCCCTTTCGGGGGGCATTCCGATTTCGCTAGTACCATCTTTTTTGCCGCGCAAATTCAGATTGAGATTGAGGAAAGGGGGTAAATTAAGTTTTCGAATCACTGACTCAGGCCTATTGTCGAATCCTACTCAGCAATTGTCGAATCCTACTCAGTAAAAAAAGGGGGTACTTATGTATGACGGAACGGGCCAACCTGGTCTTTCATAATAAAGAGATAGACGGAACTGCTATGAAACGACTTATTAGCAGATTAATAGATCATTTCGGAATGGGATATACATCCCATATACTGGATCAACTAAAGGCTCTGGGCTTCCATCAAGCCACTACTACATCGATTTCTTTAGGAATCGAGGATCTTTTAACAATACCCTCTAAAGGATGGTTAGTCCAAGATGCGGAACAACAGAGTTTTCTTTTGGAGAAACACTATTATTATGGGGCTGTACACGCAGTAGAAAAATTACGCCAATCCGTTGAAATATGGTATGCTACAAGTGAATATTTGAAACAAGAAATGAATTCGAATTTTCGGCTAACGGATCCTTCTAATCCAGTCTATCTAATGTCTTTTTCAGGAGCCAGAGGAAATGCATCTCAGGTACACCAATTAGTAGGGATGAGAGGGTTAATGGCGGATCCTCAAGGACAAATGATTGATTTACCTATTCAAAGCAATTTACGTGAGGGACTTTCTTTGACAGAATATATAATTTCCTGCTACGGAGCCCGCAAAGGAGTTGTAGATACTGCTGTACGAACAGCAGATGCTGGATATCTTACACGCAGACTTGTTGAAGTAGTTCAACATATTATTGTGCGTAGAAGAGATTGTGGTACTATCCGAGGTATTTCTGTGAGTCCTCAAAATGGGATAACAGAAAAACTTTTTGTCCAAACACTAATTGGTCGTGTATTAGCAGACGATATATATATCGGTTCACGGTGCATTGCTGCTCGAAATCAAGATATTGGAATTGGATTAGTCAATCGATTCATAACTGCCTTTCGAGCACAACCGTTTTGGGCACAACCAATATATATTAGAACCCCTTTTACTTGCCGGAGCACATCTTGGATCTGTCAATTATGTTATGGGCGGAGTCCCACTCATGGCGATCTGGTCGAATTGGGGGAAGCTGTAGGTATTATTGCGGGTCAATCAATTGGGGAGCCGGGGACTCAACTAACATTAAGAACTTTTCATACTGGTGGAGTATTCACAGGGGGTACTGCCGATCTTGTACGATCCCCCTCGAATGGAAAAATCCAATTCAATGAGAATTTGGTTCACCCCACGCGTACCCGTCATGGGCAGCCTGCTTTTCTCTGCTATATAGACTTGCGTGTAACTATTCAAAGTCAGGATATTCTACATAGTGTGAATATTCCGTTAAAAAGCTTGATTCTAGTGCAAAATGATCAATATGTAGAATCCGAACAAGTAATTGCGGAAATTCGTGCCGGAACATCCACTTTGCATTTTAAAGAAAAGGTACAAAAGCATATTTATTCCGAATCAGACGGGGAAATGCACTGGAGTACTGATGTTTACCATGCGCCCGAATATCAATATGGTAATCTTCGTCGATTACCAAAAACAAGCCATTTATGGATATTGTCAGTAAGTATGTGCAGATCCAGTATAGCATCCTTTTCGCTGCACAAGGATCAAGATCAAATGAATACTTATTCTTTTTCTCTTGACGGAAGATCTATCTTTGACCTCTCAATGGCTAATGATCAAGTAAGCCATAGACTGTTGGATACTTTTGGTAAAAAAGATAAGGAAATTTTTGATTATTTAACGCCGGATCGAATCGTGTCCAACAATCATTGGAATTTTGTCTATCCTTCTATTCTTCAAGATAATTCGGATTTATTGGCGAAAAAGCGAAGAAATAGGTTCGTCATTCCATTACAATATCATCAAGAACAAGAAAAAGAGCTAATATCCTGTTTGGGGATTTCGATTGAAATACCCTTTATGGGTGTTTTACGTAGAAATACTATTTTTGCTTATTTTGACGATCCAGGATACAGAAAAGATAAAAGGGGTTCAGGAATTGTTAAATTTCGATATAGGACCCTAGAGGAAGAATATCGGACCCGAGAGGAAGAGTATAGGACTCTAGAGGAAGACTCAGAGGACGAATATGAGAGCCCAGAGAACGAATATAGGACTCTAGAAGACAAATATGAAACCCTAGAGAACGAATATAGGACTCTAGAAGACGAATATGAAACCCTAGAAGATGAATACGGGATCCTAGAGGACGAATATAGGACTCTAGAGAAAGACTCAGAAGAAGAATACGGGAACCCAGAAAACAAATATAAAACTCGAGAGGACCAATATGGAACTCTAAAGGAAGAAGAATATGGGAGCCGTGAAGATGGCTCAGAGAACGAATATGGGGCTTTAGAAGAAGACTCAGAAGAAGATTCAGAGGACGAATATGGGAGCGCAGAGGAAGATTCTATCTTAAAAAAAGAGGGTTTTATTGAGCATCGAGGAACAAAAGAATTTAGTCTAAAATACCAAAAAGAAGTAGATCGGTTTTTTTTCATTCTTCAAGAACTGCATATCTTGCCGAGATCCTCATCCCTAAAGGTACTTGACAATAGTATTATTGGAGTGGATACACAACTCACAAAAAATACAAGAAGTCGACTAGGTGGATTGGTCCGAGTTAAGAGAAAAAAAAGCCATACGGAACTAAAAATCTTTTCCGGAAATATTCATTTTCCTGAAGAGGCGGATAAGATATTAGGCGCCAATTTGATACCACCAGAAAGAGAAAAAAAAGATTCTAAGGACTTAAAAAAAAGAAAAAATTGGGTTTATGTTCAACGGAAAAAAATTATCAAAAGCAAGGAAAAGTATTTTGTTTCAGTTCGACCTGCAGTCGCATATGAAATGGACGAAGGGAGAAATCTAGCAAGACTTTTCCCGCAAGATCTCCTGCAAGAAGAGGATAATCTCCAACTTCGACTTGTCAATTTTATTTCTCATGAAAATAGCAAGTTAACTCAAAGAATTTATCACACGAATAGTCAATTCGTTCGAACTTGCTTGGTAGTCAATTGGGAACAAGAAGAAAAAGAGGGGGCTCGTGCTTCCCTTGTTGAGTTAAGAACAAATGATCTGATTCGCGATTTCCTAAGAATTGAGTTAGTCAAGTCCCCTATTTCATATACAAGAAGAAGGTATGATAGGACAAGTGCAGAACCGATTCCCAATAATAGGTTAGATCGCAACAATACCAATTCCTTTTATTCCAAGGCGAAGATTCAATCACTTAGCCAACATCAAGAAGCTATTGGCACCTTGTTGAATCGAAATAAAGAATACCCATCTTTGATGATTTTGTCGGCATCCAACTGTTCTCGAATTGGTTTATTCAAGAATTCAAAATATCCCAATGCGGTAAAAGAATCGAATCCTAGAATTCTTATTCGAGATATTTTTGGGCTCTTAGGCGCTATTGTACCTAGTATATCAAATTTTTCTTCATCTTACTATTTATTAACACATAATCAGATCTTGTTAAAAAAATACTTGTTCCTTGCCAATTTGAAACAAACCTTCCAAGTACTTCAAGGGCTTAAGTTTAAATACTCTTTAATAGATGAAAATAAAAGGATGTCGAATTTCGACAGTAACATCATGTTGGATCCATTCCATTTGAATTGGCACTTTCTCCATCATGACTCATGGGAGAAGACATTGGCAATAATTCACCTTGGACAATTTATTTGCGAAAATGTATGTCTATTTAAATCGCACATAAAAAAATCTGGTCAAATTTTCATTGTTAATATGGACTCCTTTGTTATAAGAGCGGCTAAGCCTTATTTGGCCACTATAGGAGCAACTGTTCATGGTCATTATGGAAAAATCCTTTACAAAGGAGATAGGTTAGTTACCTTTATATATGAAAAATCGAGATCTAGTGATATAACGCAAGGTCTTCCAAAAGTAGAACAAATATTCGAAGCGCGTTCAATTGATTCACTATCGCCGAATCTCGAAAGGAGAATTGAGGATTGGAATGAGCGTATACCAAGAATTCTTGGGGTTCCCTGGGGATTCTTGATTGGAGCTGAGCTAACCATTGCCCAAAGTCGTATCTCTTTGGTTAATAAGATCCAAAAGGTTTATCGATCCCAAGGGGTACAGATCCATAATAGACATATAGAGATTATTATACGCCAAGTAACATCAAAAGTACGGGTTTCCGAAGATGGAATGTCTAATGTTTTTTTACCTGGGGAATTAATAGGACTATTGCGAGCAGAACGAGCAGGGCGAGCTTTGGATGAATCGATCTATTATCGCGCAATCTTATTGGGAATAACAAGGGCTTCCCTGAATACCCAAAGTTTCATATCTGAAGCAAGTTTTCAAGAAACTGCTCGAGTTTTAGCAAAAGCCGCCCTACGAGGTCGTATTGATTGGTTGAAAGGCCTGAAAGAAAACGTAGTTCTGGGGGGAATTATACCTGTTGGTACCGGATTCCAAAAATTTGTGCATCGTTTCCCACAAGACAAGAACCTTTATTTCGAAATTCAAAAAAAAAATCTATTCACGTCGGAAATGAGAGATATTTTGTTTCTCCATACAGAATTAGTTTCTTCTGATTCTGACGTAACAAACAATTTCTATGAGACATCAGAACCCCCATTTACTCCCATTTATACGATTTAAGGATATATAAAGCATATAAAGCAGATTTTTTTAGTTTAATTGAAACTAGACTTTTAACTTTAGAATGCTAACAGGTCTGACTTTATATTTTGTATTTTCATATTTTACTAAATAAAAGAAGTCAGTTAATTTATTAAGACTGTATTTATATGATGTATCAATGGCCAATTCTGAGTAGAAGGTTCCATCAGAACAATTATTATTTATTTCAAGATATTTCGGCTCTTTCTTAATCTTCAAAAAGAAATCAATTCCGTAATGGTAAGACGAAAAAAAGAAAAAAAAAAGGAAGTGTGGAAAAAATGACAAGAAGATATTGGAACATCAATTTGAAAGAGATGATAGAAGCGGGAGTTCATTTTGGTCATGGTATTAAGAAATGGAATCCTAAAATGGCCCCTTACATCTCGGCAAAGCGTAAAGGTACTCATATTACAAATCTCGCTAGAACGGCTCGTTTTTTATCAGAAGCTTGTGATTTAGTTTTTGATGCAGCAAGTCAGGGAAAAAGCTTCTTAATTGTTGGTACCAAAAAAAGAGCAGCGGATTTAGTAGCATCAGCTGCAATAAGGTCTCGTTGTCATTATGTTAATAAAAAGTGGTTCAGTGGTATGTTAACGAATTGGTCGATTACCAAAACTAGACTTTCTCAATTTAGAGACTTAAGAGCGGAAGAAAAAATGGGAAAATTCAACCATCTTCCAAAAAGAGATGTGGCAATCTTAAAGAGAAAATTATCTACCTTGCAAAGATATCTCGGCGGGATTAAATATATGACGAGGTTGCCTGACATTGTGATTGTCCTTGATCAGCAAAAAGAGTATATAGCTCTTCGGGAATGCGCCATTTTGGGGATTCCTACTATTTCTTTAGTCGATACAAATTGTGACCCAGATCTCGCGAATATATCGATTCCTGCCAACGATGACACTATGACTTCAATTCGATTAATTCTTAACAAATTAGTATTTGCAATTTGTGAGGGCCGTTCTCTCTATATAAGAAATCATTGATTAAGATTAAGAAGAATAGTGAATTCTTAAGCAACTACATAGATTTATGGGATCAGTTACTATTTTTTTTGCATAGATAAAAGAAGGGGAATATTGATATATATTAGAGGGTATTGATATATATTATCATTTGATGCGATTTCTTGGTATCCTAAATATAAGATTAATACTTCAAGTTGCTGAGTTGAGAAAGAGATGGTTGAATCAAAAGAATTCCTTTTTTGAAGTTCAATATTTATCAGAGGACAATATGAATATTACACCATGTTCCATTAAAACACTCAAGGGGTTGTATGATATATCAGGCGTAGAAGTAGGCCAACACTTCTATTGGCAAATAGGAGGTTTCCAAATTCATGCCCAAGTACTCATCACTTCTTGGGTCGTAATTACTATCTTGCTAGGTTCAGTTATCATAGCTGTTCGGAATCCACAAACCATCCCAACCGACGGTCAGAATTTCTTCGAATATGTCCTTGAGTTTATTCGAGATTTGAGCAAAACTCAGATTGGAGAAGAATATGGTCCCTGGGTTCCCTTTATTGGAACTATGTTCCTTTTTATTTTTGTTTCGAATTGGTCGGGTGCTCTTTTACCTTGGAAAATTATAGAGTTACCCCATGGGGAATTAGCGGCGCCCACGAATGATATAAATACTACTGTTGCTTTAGCTTTACTCACATCAGCGGCATATTTTTATGCGGGTCTTAGCAAAAAAGGATTGAGTTATTTCGAGAAATATATTAAACCAACCCCAATCCTTTTACCAATTAACATCCTAGAAGATTTCACAAAACCATTATCGCTTAGTTTTCGACTTTTCGGAAATATATTGGCGGATGAATTAGTCGTTGTTGTTCTTGTTTCTTTAGTCCCCTTAGTAGTCCCTATACCGGTCATGTTTCTTGGATTATTTACAAGCGGTATTCAAGCTCTTATTTTTGCAACGTTAGCCGCAGCCTATATAGGTGAATCCATGGAAGGTCATCATTGAATTGACTAATTTTCGAAATAGTCTTTTTTTTTAGCTTTTAGCTTAGCCCAATTCATGCGTGGTTGCAGATAATCCTCCTGGTTAGAAAACTAACTAGTTCGAAATGCGTATGAATAAATAACCTAGAATTGTAGGAGAGAGAATAGACTATATTACAGAATTGTTAAATTCTATATGCATTCAGAGGGGGGCGAAATCCAAATCCGGTTAGATCTATATCCTTAATGTCTATAAGACAGTCATCTTTTGTGCGGCTTTCTAAGGAATGATTTTGGAATTGGATTCAATAGAAAATAAGAAAATATGCAAACAAAATAGAAGAAACAAATGTATATAGGATTTTTTTTATTTCTAAGTTAAATTAGATTCATTATCTAATCCGATATATTGTTATCAATTGTATATCTTGATTCTTATTGGATTTGGATTAGTTCGATTTCAATAGGGTTTTTCCTGTATTTCGTCTTTTATTATCGATTAGATGAAGGGAAAAAATGGGAACTCAAGGATATCGAAGAGTAAAAAAAGATGGAATGAAAGGTTGGTTGGAAAGAAAGAAAAATAGAATAATGAAAAGCATATGGATTTACACAAACCTCTAATGATTAGAAACTAAAAACGAGATCTCAAAGTAGTTCGGACGATTTAGATTATCATTTCAATTTGTACTTTTTAGTTACTTCTATCCAATAGAGCTTAGAAGTTAAAAATAATAATTTCTTGGTTGATTGTATCCTTAACCATTTCTTTTTTTTTTTTGACACGAGGAACTCACCATGAATCCACTAATTGCTGCTGCTTCCGTTATTGCTGCTGGATTGGCTGTAGGGCTTGCTTCTATTGGGCCGGGAGTTGGTCAAGGTACTGCTGCAGGACAAGCTGTAGAAGGTATTGCGAGACAGCCAGAAGCAGAAGGGAAAATACGAGGTACTTTATTGCTTAGTCTAGCTTTTATGGAAGCTTTAACAATTTATGGACTGGTTGTGGCACTAGCGCTTTTATTTGCGAACCCTTTTGTTTAATCCTAAAAAAGAAAATAAGTCCTTTAGATTAGATACTTCTTTCTTTTTTTAGTAAATTGGTATTTGCTTCTGTAATTCAAAGTATATCAATACTTTTATTTATCGGGACAGACAATACCCCGGGAAGGGTTGATTTGAGCATGATCAATTTAGGTAGAAGATATGCTCGCCCTCTTCCTTCCCGTCCTTAGTTTAGGATAGTGGAAAGTCTTTTTCCTTTTATTTTAGGAATTTTTGGAACATTTTAACAAAGGAGATCTTTCACAGGTCAAACGAGACCTAAGACTTAATCTAAAAGAAATTATTAGATTGAATCTATTTGCATTAAAAAAATTGCATTAAAAAAACCGATAAAAAAAGGGCGAGCGAAGTAAGTGATCGAAAAACTTTCTTCTTTGTTCGTCCTATCTATAAGAGGAGAGCATATGAAAAATGTAACCCATTCTTTTGTTTTTTTAGCTCACTGGCCATTCGCTGGGAGTTTCGGGCTTAATACCGATATTTTAGCAACAAATCTAATAAATCTAACTGTAGTGGTTGGCGTATTGATTTTTTTTGGAAAGGGAGTGTGTGCGAGTTGTCTATTTCAAGAATAGATTGGATCTATCCGGCTGCACTTTAGAATATTTTTTAGTATTTTTGTTTTGGGATAAATAAGAAAAGGTGCACGATCTCCACGAATTACTTCTGAATAACTTCAGAAATCATATGGAAGAACCATAGCATTTCGCGACTCATTGGTAAATTTACTTTGATTCTCTATAGACCAATAATGTGAGACCATTAACACGGTTAAAGCTAAACTGCTTGAAGTCCAGGCAAAAAGGGGTACTCTTTCTACAACTATATTAGTATCGAAATGCTTTATTAGTATCCAAATGCTTTAAATGGGAAATAGCTAGTGTAGAATTTATCTGATATAGAACACTCATATCGATAAAATGGTTTGAACTATTTACTAGAAGGGCACCCTGCCCTTTTTCCAATGCCGAATCGACGACCTGTGTATAAAAAAAAGAGAAATTTTTTGGATTTAAGGAAAGAAAAAAAATTCTAGCAATTTTCATTTTCCATTTATTTACTTCGTTTTTCTTAATGAAATTGTTAACTAACAGAGCAAACACAAATAAAGAAACAACTTTGCTGACCATGATAGATTTTTATCTAGTCGGAAGAGTCCTCTTAATATTTATCTAGTCTTATATACGTTTTGGTATATTAAAATACAAAGAGAAAAAAGGATAGAGGATAGGCTCATTACATAAAAAAAAATATATGGAAATAACCATAATACATAGCAAAAAAGAAAAAAGGAGCGTGAGAGCCAAATGAATCGAAAGATTCATGTTTGGTTCGGGAAGAGATCATAAAAGTTGTAAACTTAATAGCAAGATAATCTACTTTCATTAAAAGATTTATTAGATAATCGAAAACAGAGGATCTTAAGTACTATTCGAAATTCGGAAGAATTGCGTAGAGGGACCCTTGAACAACTCGAAAAAGCTCGGCTTCGATTACAGAAAGTCGAACTAGAAGCAGATGAGTATCGGATGAATGGATACTCTGAGATAGAACGAGAAAAAGCAAATTTGATTAATGCTACTTCTATGAGTTTGGAACAATTAGAAAAGTCTAAAAATGAAACCCTTTATTTTGAAAAACAAAGAGCGATGAATCAGGTCCGACAACGGGTTTTCCAACAAGCCGTACAAGGAGCTCTAGGAACTCTGAATAGTTGTTTGAATACCGAGTTACATTTCCGTACGATTCGTGCTAATATTGGAATTCTAGGGGCCATAGAATGGAAGA